ATATAAAAATAAAAAAAGACCTGTTTATGAAACTTCTTATCCTCCGGATGGGAATCAAGAAAATTCTAAGTTCGAAATAGATAAAAAAGAAAAAAAAAATCTCTTCTGGTTTGAAAAACCTCTTGTGACTATTCTTTTCGACTATAAACGATGGAATCGTCCATTGCGATATATAAAAAATGATCATTTGGAAAATGCGGTAAGAAATGAAATGTCACAATATTTTTTTTATACATGTAAAAGTGACGGAAAAGAAAGAATATCTTTTACATATCCACCTAGTGTTTCTATTTTTATGGAAATGATACAAAGAAAGATATCTCTGTTCACAATACAAAAACTCTCTTCTGATCAATTGTATAATCATTATCATTTGAGTTCTATCAATGAACACAAAAGAAACAATTTAAATCAAAAATTGATAAATAGAGTTAAAATACTAGATAAAGGAACCCTTATTGAAGATATACTTGAAAAAAGGATTCGATTCTGTAATGATAAAACAAAAAAAAAATATTTACCAAAAACATATGATCCTTTTTTAAACGGATACTATAGAGGAAAAATAAAAATAATTTTTTCACTCTCAATGATAAATAGAACTTTGAAAAAAAATGATAGAGCAAAAATTTGGATAAATCAAATCAATAATATAATTCTTAATAGCAATTATTCTAAAAAAGAAGATCAAATAGATCTAGTTAATAAAAAATTGGTATCAAAAGAAATTTGTAAAAAAGTTCCGCGAGAGTCATATAAATTAATTAACAGTTTAGAACAACAGGACGAAGAATACGAAGAAAGTTTCGTAGAGGATTATGATATTCTTTCAAGAGAAGCCAAACGTGTAGTACTTTTTAATGGTAACATAACAAATAGAGATACTTATATTAATACGAAAAATAGTGATAACTCTGATTATGATCAAGTAGATGAAGTAGCTTTGATAGATTATTCACAAGAATCGGATTTTGATCGAGACATAATCAAAGGTTCTATGCGCCCTCAAAGACGTAAAACAATTGTTTTGAAACTTTTTCAAGGAAACGTACATTCACCCCTTTTTTTTGACAGAATAGGAAAACCTTTTTTCTTTTCTTTTGATCTCCTCAAGCTGATGCAAATTTTTTTAAAAAAGTGGATACGGAAAAAGACCGAATTCAAAATATTAGATTATACAAAGGAAAAGACACGAGAAAATGAGAAAAAAGAAGAGAACATAAGAGAAAAATGGGAAAGTCGAAAAATAAAGGAAAAAACACGTATAGAAATAGCAGAAAGCTGGGATAGTATTCTGTTTGCTCAAGTAATAAGAAGTTCTTTCTTAATAACTCAATCGATTATTCGAAAATATATTGTCATACCTTCATTGATAATAACAAAAAATCTTATCCGTATATTATTATTTGAATTTCCTGAATGGTCCGAGGATTTCAAAGATTGGAATAAGGAGATACATGTTAAATGTACCTATAATGGTCTTCCAGTATCAGAAAAAGAATTTCCAAAAAACTGGTTAACAGAGGGTATTCAGATAAAGATCCTATTTCCTTTTCGTCTTAAACCTTGGCACCGATCTAAGCTACAATCTCCTAAACAAAATTCAACGAAAAAAAAAGAACAACGACAACAAACAAAATTTTGTTTTTTAACAGTTTTGGGAATGGAAGTTGAATTACCTTTTAGTTCTCCCCGAAAACGACTTTTCTTTTTTGAACCCATTTTTCAAAAACTTAAAAAAAAAATGAAAAAATGGAAAAAGAAGCGTTTTAAAATTCTCAAATTTTTTAAAGAAAGAACAAACTTGCTTTTTATAAAAGAACTACTAAAAAAATTCTCCAAAATAACGAATTTAAATAAAAAACGGATAAATATAGAAATACCAATATACCAGTCGAATGAAGCTAAAAAAGAAAAGAATTTGAGAATTAGTAACCAAACAATTGATGAATTGTCCATTCCCCTTCGATCTATTGATTGGACAAAGGATTCATTGAGAGAACAAAAAATGAAAGATCTGATTGATATAACAAATGCATTAATAAATAAAACAGACACAATTATAAAAGAAAAAAAAAAAGAGTTTAGAACTTCAAAGAAAAATATTCGTCCTAACAAAATAAGTTCTGATCATAAAAGATTACAATCAGCCCACATAAAATGGAAAATTTTAAAAAAAAGAAATATTGAATTAATTCGTAAATTCCACCATTTTATTAAAGTTTTGAATGAAAAGATATATATATATACCTTTTTAGGGATGATTAATATCCCCAGAATTAATGCACAACTTTTGATTGAATCAATAAAAAAAAAAATGAAAAAATGCATTTCCAATAATGAGGAAAATCAAGAAATAATTGATAAAACAAATCAAAATATAACTCACTTTATTGAAACTATAAATAAATCCATTTTTTATAAAAATAATAAGAATACAAATCTTTTTTTTGATTTATCATACTTGTCTCAAGCATATGTATTTTACAAATTATCACAAACCGAAGTTATTAACTTATCTAAGTTAAGATCCATCTTTCAATATCACGGAACATCTATTTTTCTTAAGAAAAAAATAAAAGATTATTTTGTTGAAGTCCAAAAAATATTTTATTCCGAATTTAAACAAAAGAATTTAAAAAATCCTCGAATGAATCAATGGAAAAATTGGTTACAAGGTCATTATAAATATGATTTATACCCGATTAAATGGTCCGGATTAATAGCAAAAAAATTTCGAAATAGAGTCAATGAAGGTCGTATGTTCAAAAATACGTCTTTAAAAAAATGTGATTCCTATGAAAAAAACCCCTTAATTTGGTATAAAAAAAAAAATTATTTTGAAACATACTACGCATTACCCAATCAAAAAGATAATTTTCAAAAAGAATATATATATAATCTCTTATCATATAAATCTATTAATTACGAAGATAAAAAAGATTCATATATTTATGGATTACCAGTACAAGTAAATAATAAGAAAAAAATGTATTATATTTACAATAATGATCAAAAAAAATTATTTGATATGCTAGAATGTATCCCTATCAATAATTATCTAGTAGAAGATAATATTATAACTATTAATAAAAATTTGGATAGAAAATTTTTTGATTGTGGAATTCTACATTTTTGTCTTAAAAAGAAGGCTTCAATATCCTGCTGGATCAATATTGAGGCGGGTACCAACAGTAATAAGAATACTAAACCTGGGGTTTATAATTATAAAATAATCGATAAAATTGATAAGAACGCTTTTTTTGATTGGATGGGAATGAATGAAGAAATACTAAGTTGTTCCATATCAAATTTTGAACTTTGGTTCTTCCCAGAAATTGTAAAACTTTATAATGCATATAGGATTAACCCGTGGATCATACCAATTAAATTCATTTTTTATAATTGGAATGTAAATGATACTTTTAGTAAAAATCTCATTGGAAAAAAAAAAAAATATATTTTTATATCATCAAATGAACAAACTCTTGAATTTGAAAAAAAAAAAAATCAAGTCGAAAAAGAATCCGTGGCCCAAGAGGATCTTGAATCAATTATGTCAAACCAAGAAAAATATGTTCAAGAAGAGTATGCAGAATCAGATCTGAAAAAACGTAGAAATAAAAAGCACTACAAGAAAAATACGGAAGTAGAACTTGATTTCTTATTAAAAAGATATTTGTGTTTTCAATTAAAATGGAATAATTCCTTAAATCAAAGAATGATCAATAACATAAACGTATATTGTCTCCTGCTTAGACTAATAAACCCAAGAGAAATTGCGATATCCTCTCTTCAAAGGGGAGAAATTCGTCTGGATATTCTTATAATTCAGAAGGATTTAACTCTTACAAAATTGATCAAAAAGGGAATATTGACTATCGAACCAGTTCGTCTATCGGTAAAAAACGATGGACAATTTATTATGTATCAAACTATAGGTCTTTCATTAGTTCATAAGAATAAATTTCAAAGAAACCAAGAAAAAAGCTATAGGGATAAGAATAGTTTTGATGAACCCATTGCAATACATCAAAAAAGGACTGAAAATAGATATAAAAAAAAGGATGATTTCCTTGTTCCTGAAAATATTTTCTCCTCTAAAGTTTGTAGAGAGTTTAGAATTCTAAATTGTTTCAATTCTAAGAATGAAAAAAATATCCATAGAAATAAAGCATTTTTGAATCCAAATAGAGTGAAAAATCGTGTTCACGTTTTAGATAAAAGTAAACATCTTGATAGATATAATAACAAACTAATTAAATTAAAACTCTTTCTTTGGCCAAATTATCGATTAGAAGATTTAGCTTGTATGAATCGTTATTGGTTTGATACAAATAATGGCAGTCGTTTTAGTATGGTAAGAATATATATGTATCTACAATTGCAAATTCGTTAATGCGACATTTTTACAATATGTGTACTATATTTAGTATCTGAAGAAAAAAAAATAAGCCTCTCTGTTATCTTACGTTTTGATACATAATATGACTTTAATTCAATGTAAATGTACAAATGAATCAATAAAATTTTCTTGTTGAAAGTTTTATTTTCAGTCTAACTATTTTGTGTGTGTGTAAAAATATACCATCCTTTTTATATCCTAATTACATTTTCAAAAAGGGATTGAGTATTAATTAATAATGTATTTTATTTGACAAAAAAGAAAAATAGAAATTTGTTGAAATACAAAACAAAATTTAAATCAGTGACAATGCTAATTGTATATTATTACTCATCAATAAATAAAATATATATATATATAATATCTAAAACTATAAGGAATTTTTTTTATGATAAAAAAAACATTGATCTCAGTTATTTCGAAAGAAGAAAAAAAAGAAAAAAGGGGGTCTGTTGAATTTCAAGTATTAAGTTTCACGAATAAGATACGAAGACTTACTTCACATTTGGAATTGCACAAAAAAGACTACTTATCTCAAAGAGGTCTACGTAAAATTCTGGGAAAACGCCAAGGGTTACTGTGTTATTTGTCAAAGAAAAATGGAATACATTATAAAGAATTAATTAAGCAATTGGATATTCGGGAGTCAAAAACTCGTTAATTAAAAAAGTAATTTTGAATTATTTGATTTATTAGATATTGAATTTTGTTAGATATTCAATTTTAATCAACTTATTTGTGTTTTCGGCAATTCATGGAAAAATGAATCGAGGAAAAACTTATGACTGGACCAGCTACAAGAAAAGACCTCATGCTAGTCAATATGGGCCCCCACCACCCATCAATGCACGGTGTTCTTCGACTCATCGTCACTTTAGACGGTGAAGACGTTATTGACTGTGAACCAATATTGGGTTATTTACATAGAGGAATGGAAAAAATTGCGGAAAACCGAACAATTATACAATATCTACCTTATGTAACACGTTGGGATTATTTAGCTACTATGTTCACAGAAGCAATAACCATAAATGGACCAGAACAGTTGGTAAATATTCAAGTACCTAAAAGAGCCAGCTATATCAGAGTTATTATGTTGGAGTTAAGTCGTATAGCTTCTCATCTGTTATGGCTTGGCCCTTTTATGGCCGATATTGGCGCACAGACTCCTTTTTTCTATATTTTCAGAGAAAGAGAATTTGTCTATGATCTATTCGAAGCTGCCACCGGAATGAGAATGATGCATAATTTTTTTCGTATCGGGGGAGTCACAGCTGATCTACCTCATGGCTGGATAGATAAATGTTTGGATTTCTGCGATTATTTTTTGACAGAAGTTGCTGAATATCAAAAACTTATTACAAAAAATCCTGTTTTTTTAGAACGAGTTGAGGGCGTAGGCATTATTGGTGGAGAAGAAGTAATAAATTGGGGTTTATCAGGACCAATGCTACGAGCTTCAGGAATACAATGGGATCTTCGTAAAGTTGATCATTATGAGTGTTATGACGAATTTGATTGGGAAGTTCAATGGCAAAAAGAAGGAGATTCATTAGCTCGTTATTTAGTTAGACTTGGTGAAATGATGGAATCCATAAAAATTATTCAACAGGCTTTGGAAAAAATTCCAGGGGGACCTTATGAAAATTTAGAAAGCCGGTGTTTTGATAGAGAAAGGTATCCGGAATGGAATGATTTTGAATATAGATTCATTAGTAAAAAACCTTCGCCTACTTTTGAGTTGCCGAAACAAGAACTTTATGTGAGAGTCGAAGCTCCAAAAGGAGAATTGGGCATTTTTCTGATAGGGGATCAGGGTAGTTTTCCTTGGAGATGGAAAATTCGACCACCAGGTTTTATCAATTTGCAAATTCTTCCTCAGTTAGTTAAAAGAATGAAATTGGCCGATATTATGACAATACTAGGTAGCATAGATATCATTATGGGAGAAGTTGACCGTTAAAATGATAATTAATACAACAAATGTACAAGATATCAATTCTTTTTCACGATTGGAATCCTTAAAAGAGGTCTATGAAATTATATGGGTGCTTGTCCCTATTTTTACTCCTATATTCGGAATCACAATAGGTGTACTAGTAATTGTATGGTTAGAAAGAGAAATATCCGCAGGGATACAACAACGTATTGGACCTGAATATGCGGGTCCTTTGGGAGTTCTTCAAGCTTTAGCAGATGGTACAAAATTGCTTTTAAAAGAAAATCTTCTTCCATCTAGAGGGGATACTCATTTATTCAGTATCGGACCATCCATAGCAGTTATATCAATTCTACTAAGTTATTCAGTAATTCCTTTTGGTTATCGCCTTGTTTTAGCCGATCTCAATATTGGTGTTTTTTTATGGATTGCCATTTCAAGTATTGCTCCTATTGGACTTCTTATCTCAGGATATGGTTCAAATAATAAATATTCTTTTTTAGGTGGTCTACGAGCTGCTGCTCAATCGATTAGTTATGAAATACCATTAACTCTCTGTGTATTATCAATATCTCTACGTGCGAGTCGTTAAGACATAAACTTCTCCTATTTTTTAAGAGTTAAAATGAATTGAATAGTTTTCTATTCATTATTTAAATTAATGAACTAAAGAACTAAATTAGATAGTTATATGAGTGAAATAAAACAGCTTATAGAAAAAAGAATTTGCAGTAAAAATATTGAGTCTCATTTTCTAGGTATAAGAGTTAAGCGGAAATAAACATAATAAAAAGAGAACTTTTATCCCAAGATTGGTTAATAAATTAACCCGTCTTGAAGCGGACTCAAAAAAAAAGATCAACCTTAGTGAATTTTCACTATTATTTGTATGTACTAGTATACATCTATTACCATAATACGCGCGATTGAAAAAAAAAATGAGTGGATGGTTAGAAACACCAAAATATGCAAAGGATTAGTAATAGATATTTTCAAAATTATCCAAAATAAGAAAAGAAAAACATTTTTTCAAAATGGATAATAAAAAAAGAATACTAATTGGGGCTTTAAATTCGTAGAAATGATCAGGCAGTACTCCCCACGATTCCGATCCAGAATATGCTTCTATCTACCCATTAACTAAATGACTATCCAAAACGAAATAATCCCTTATTTTATAAGTTCCCCCCTTTTTTTCTGAGAAACAAGAATAGGAACGAAAAAAAAAAAAAGAAAGAATACAAGTACAAAAAAAGATATCTTTTTTTTTCTTTCTTATCTCCATGCTATTCCAATATTCATTTTCTTTCCCATATCCATATTCATAAAGGTAAAATTTGTGTCAGAATTGACGAACTAATGGAACGGTTATTTCGTTTTCGTAATTAAAACCGCTGGATTATTTGTATTTCTAAAAAAAGTATTTTAGTGAAGAATTAAGTTATTTTACTCAACGAAGAAAAATTTTAATTTTTAAAGAGGATGAGATCAATTCAGAAGTCATTTTTTTATTTATTATTTTCTTTTTTATTCAAATAAAACTAAAACAGACAGAATTACATTGATTTAATTTTGGAATACACGATAGATAGATTTGGATACTATACTATCCGACAAAACATACATATCAAGATAAATAATATCGACCAACTCCTTAAATTTATTTATATCTTTTGAGGAGCCGTATGAAGTGAAAATCTCATGTACGGTTCTGGAATAGCGATGAGAACAGTAATGTTATTGGCGACTATAATTATCTAACAGTTCAAGTACAGTTGATATAGTTGAAGCTCAATCAAAATATGGTTTTTGGGGGTGGAATTTGTGGCGTCAACCTATAGGGTTTATGATTTTTTTAATTTCTTCCTTAGCCGAATGTGAAAGATTACCTTTTGATTTACCAGAAGCAGAGGAAGAATTAGTAGCGGGTTATCAAACGGAATATTCGGGTATAAAATTTGGTTTATTTTACGTTGCTTCCTATCTAAATCTATTAGTTTCTTCATTATTAGTAACAGTTCTTTATTTGGGCGGTTGGGATATATCTATTCCGTACATATTTAATTCTTCACTTTTTGAAATAAATAAAGCAGGTGGACTCTTTGTAATGACAATTGGTATCTTTATTACATTAGTTAAAACTTATTTGTTCTTGTTCATTTCTATAACAACAAGATGGACTTTACCCAGACTAAGAATGGATCAATTATTAAATCTTGGATGGAAATTTCTTTTACCTATTTCTCTCGGTAATTTATTATTAACAACTTCTTTCGAACTTTTTTCACTATAAAGGAATACAATGTTTTAGATTCACGACTTATCTCAACCAAGAGAAAGAAACAAACATCAAATTATTCATAGATATTACAATATGTTCCCTATGATAACTGGGTTCATGAATTATGGTCAACAAACAGTACGAGCTGCAAGATACATTGGTCAAAGTTTCATGATTACTTTATCCCACGCAAATCGTTTGCCTGTAACTATTCAATATCCTTACGAAAAATTAATCACATCCGAGCGTTTCCGCGGTCGAATCCATTTTGAATTTGATAAATGTATTTCTTGTGAAGTATGTGTTCGTGTATGTCCTATAGATCTACCCGTTGTTGATTGGAAATTGGAAACTTATATTCGAAAGAAACAATTGCTTAATTACAGTATTGATTTCGGAATCTGTATATTTTGTGGTAACTGCGTTGAATATTGTCCAACAAATTGTTTATCCATGACAGAAGAATATGAACTTTCTACTTATGATCGTCATGAATTGAATTATAATCAAATTGCTTTGGGTCGTTTACCAATGTCAGTAGTTGACGATTCTACAATTCGAACAATTTCAAATTCTCCTGAAATTCCAATAAAAAAGAAGTAAATCCCGTGATTAAATGGTAATTAGAAATTACTCAATTTCTCTTTTAATCTAAAGTAATGAGGTTTCTTTCGTTTTGTTTGTTTGGTCACTAACAAAAAATCTAAATTTTTGATTAATAAGAATTGCAGCTTTTTTTGGATTGAAAATATATTAATAATTGAAAAAAAAAAAGATATTAAAAATATCTGGAATTATTTCAAAATACATAATTTCGAAATACTCTTTTTCATATAAAAAAATGAAGTGAATCCAATAAAAGTACATAGATTAATTCACAACCTTTCAGATTAAATTACGAATTGATCAAAAATTTTTTTTTTCCTGGTCGAGTCAATAAGTTCATGAAAAATATTTCTATTTTTTTATTTATTATTGTACATATAATGGATTTGCCTGGACCGATACATGATTTTCTTTTAGTCTTGTTGGGATCAGGTCTTATATTAGGAAGTATGGGTGTCGTATTACTTACCAACTCAATTTATGCTGCTTTTTCATTGGGACTGGTTCTTGTTTGTATATCTTTTTTTTATATTTTATCAAACTCGCATTTTGTAGCTGCTGCGCAACTCCTTATTTATGTGGGAGCTATAAATGTTTTAATCATATTTGCTGTGATGTTTATGAAGGGTTCAGAATATTCCAAAGATTTTAATCTTTGGAACATTGGAAGTGGAGTTACTTTGCTGGTTTGTACAAGTATTTTTGTTTCACTAATGAATACTATTCTAGATACGTCATGGTATGGGATTATTTGGACTACAAGATCCAATCAGATTCTAGAGCAAGATTTGATAAGTACTAGTCAACAAATTGGAATTCATTTATCAACAGATTTTTTTCTTCCATTTGAACTCATTTCAATAATTCTTTTAGCTGCTTTGGTAGGTGCAATTGCCGTGGCTCGCCAGTAATTAATCTTTAGAACTAGCAACTGCAATCTAAATACTAAATAAAACTTTGTTCTAGGTTATCACACCCATACTCTTTACTTTAATTAAGTATATTTTTGAAAATTGCTTCTGCTTCTGTCTAAATTCTTTTTTTTTTTATTCGATCTATTACCAATAGATTTCCCTTGTTCTGTACTTTTTTTAGTCAATCGAATTGAATTTTTAAAATTGTTACTTATATTGAAATGAATCGAAATTGATAAGGAGTTGGTCAATGATGCTCGAACATGTACTTGTTGTAAGTGCCTATTTATTTTGTATTGGTATCTATGGATTGATCACAAGCCGAAACATGGTTAGAGCCCTTATGTGTCTTGAACTGATCCTGAATGCAGTTAATATAAATTTGGTAACATTTTCTGATTTTTTTGATAGTCGTCAATTAAAAGGTAATATTTTCTCCATTTTTGGTATAGCTATTGCAGCCGCTGAAGCAGCTATTGGACCAGCTATTGTTTCGTCAATTTATCGTAATAGAAAATCAACTCGTATTAATCAATCGAATTTGTTAAATAAGTAGTCTTCATTCGATAAATGGTGATATTCATCAAGTTGAATTATCTGTTTATCCGTAGAATAGGATACATAATGTATGACGAAAACGTAAGAAATTAAAGTATCTTGGCCCTATCGCATGATTCAATCTCATTGTAAGTTTAAATTGATTAGATAAATTATAAAAAATTATTGATTCATCTGGTATCTAAATAATGATTAATTTAAAGCTTTATTACTAGATTGAAAATTGATGATGTTCCAAAATTTATAGATCCAATGTCACATTCAGTAAAGATTTATGATACATGTATAGGGTGTACTCAATGTGTCCGAGCTTGCCCCACGGATGTATTAGAAATGATACCTTGGGACGGATGTAAAGCTAAGCAAATTGCTTCTGCTCCAAGAACAGAAGACTGTGTTGGTTGTAAGAGATGTGAATCCGCTTGTCCAACGGATTTCTTGAGTGTTCGAGTTTATTTATGGCATGAAACAACTCGAAGCATGGGTCTAGCTTATTGATACATACGAGAAAACCATACTTGAATACATTTTATTTTTTTTTTACTGACAACAACTCGTGCTCAAAATATATATATATTTTGAGCACGAGTTGTTCTAGTCCAAGTGTATCTTGTTTTTACTACGAATTATTTTCCTTGGTTAACAATAGTTGTAGTTTTCCCAATATTTTTTGGTTCCCTACTTTTCTTTCTCCCTCATAAAGGGAATAAGGTCATTAGGTGGTATACTATATGTATATGCTTTTTAGAACTCCTTATAACAACCTATACATTTTGTTATCATTTTGAATTTGACGATCCATTAATTCAATTGACAGAGGATTATAAATGGATCCATTTTTTGAATTTTTACTGGAGATTGGGAATAGATGGTCTTTCTATAGGACCTATTTTACTGACGGGGTTTATCACCACTTTAGCTACTTTAGCGGCTTGGCCAGTTACGCGGAATTCTCGATTATTCAATTTCCTAATGTTAACTATGTATAGCGGTCAAATCGGATCATTTTCTTCTCGAGATCTTTTACTTTTTTTTCTCATGTGGGAATTCGAATTAATTCCTGTTTATTTACTTCTATCGATGTGGGGAGGAAAGAAACGTTTGTATTCAGCTACAAAATTTATTTTGTACACTGCAGGGAGTTCCATTTTTTTGTTAATGGGAGTTCTGGGTATTGGTTTATATGGTTCTAATGAACCAACATTCAATTTTGAAACATCAGCTAATCAATCGTATCCTGTCGCACTGGAAATAATATTTTATATTGGATTTCTTATTGTTTTTGCTGTCAAATCACCGATTATACCCTTACATACATGGTTACCAGACACACATGGAGAGGCACATTACAGTACTTGTATGCTTCTAGCCGGAATCTTATTAAAAATGGGAGCATATGGATTAGTTCGGATCAATATGGAATTATTACCCTACGCTCATTCTATATTTTCTCCCTGGTTGATCATAGTAGGGATAATTCAAATAATCTATGCAGCTTTAACATCTCCTGGTCAACGTAATTTAAAAAAAAGAATAGCTTATTCTTCCGTATCTCATATGGGTTTCATAATTATAGGAATTGGATCTATAACTGATGCGGGACTCAATGGATCTATTTTACAAATAATTTCTCATGGATTTATTGGTACTGGGCTTTTTTTCTTAGCAGGAACGGGTTATGATAGAATACGTCTTGTATATCTTGACGATATGGGAGGAATGGCTATATCGATTCCTAAAATATTTACGACTTTCAGTATTTTATCGATGGCTTCTCTTGCATTACCGGGAATGAGTGGTTTTGTTGCAGAACTAATAGTCTTTTTTGGAATTATTACCAGCCAAAAATATCTTTTAATGACAAAAATATTAATTCTTTTTGTAATGGGAATTGGAATGATATTAACTCCTATTTATTTATTATCCATGTTACGCCAGATGTTCTATGGATACAAACTTTTGAATGTTCAAAATTTTTCTTTTTTTGATTCAGGACCACGAGAGTTGTTTGTTTCGATCTCTATCCTTTTACCAATAATAGGTATTGGTATTTATCCAGATTTTGTTTTATCACTATCAGTTGATAAAGTTGAAGCTATTTTAGCTAATTATTTTTATAGATAATTTTCTTTCATAAACATAAAAATAAATAAATCAGCAATACAATATTGCAATAATAATGATTTAAAAAGGAATTTGTTGTAGAAAATAAGTGAAAAAAAAAAAAAAGGAATTGGACTTGCAACCATATACATTTGGGTTTTCTGAGAACCATTTGAATGAAGTAATGTAGTGATTCAAATGGTTCTCTTTCTCCATGATTTACACCAATTTTTATTATATATATACTGTTCTATGTTTAGATTCGTTAGGTCCTTTCTTCAATTCAATTAGATATTTAATGTAAATGAACCATAACTATGTAGCCCTATCCCTAATAAATTGACCCCAAAATAGCATATCCAAATTATAACAAAACCCATAGAGGCCACAATTGCAGAATTTACACTTTCAAAATTTTTATTTGTTCTAATATGTAAATAAATTGCGAATATGGTCCAAGTAATAAATGCCCACGTTTCCTTTGGATCCCAATTCCAATATGATCCCCATGCCTCATTAGCCCATACTGCTCCTGAAAGAATACCTATGCTTAAAAAGATAAACCCTATACTAATAGTACGATAACTCCAATGATCTAATTGATGAATCAATTGAGACTTGTAATAATTATTAGAATAAAATAAATAAGTGTTTTTTAAAACACTGTTTCCGTCGTTCATGTATTGGATCTCACCCAAGGAAAATGACTTATTTAAAAACTGACTGTTTTTACAAAAAATTCTTATGACTTTTTGAAATGTAATGACTACAAGAGCTAATGAAAATAATGATCCACATAAAAGAGATGCATAACCCAATACCATCATACTTACATGCATCATTAACCAATGAGATTGAAGAGCCGGGACTAATATTTCGGATTGATGCATGTAAGTTAAAAATATTGAAGTAGAAAAACCTTGGGTAAAAACAGTACTTAGCATGGTTATTGAACTTAAACTAAAATAGTTTTTCTTTTTTTTGAAATATGTAACCATATGAATAACGGAATGAATAACGGAAAAACTCCATGAAAGAAATAGTAATGATTCAGATAAATCACTTAATGGTAAATGTCTCAAATAAATCCAACGACTAACTAATAATCCAGTTATAAAAAAAAAAGTAGTTTTCATTCCTTTTTCTGCGGAAGCATATAGTCCTACGATTTCATCAACTAATAAGGTTATCAAAAGAATTGTAATTACAATTGAAACGACTGAAAGGGATATATGAGTTAATATATGTTCTACAGTTGAAAATATCATAAAAAAAAAGGGGGGGTAGATCTATCAATTATAAGAATAGAAATCGGGAACTGAATTCATTATATTATAGTCCTTATTCTTTTATAATACCTTATTCTTTAAAAATATTTTGAATTTATAATATAAGGTGCCATGCCGCTACTCGGATTCGAACCGAGATGCTCTAGCACTGCTTCCTAAGAGCAGCGTGTCTACCGATTTCACCATAGCGGCTTTCTCGAAATCATAATAACTTATTTTGATTCAATCGTCGAGATTGAAAGAATCAATTCAATGTAATATTTTTTAGCAAATCAAAAACTGTATAAAAAAAATTTAAGTAAAAAAAAAGTGTATATTTTATTTGTATCGCTTCCAATTTGAGCATTATGTCTAAGTATTACACTCAAAAAATTCATCGAAATATTTGTATAGCTTTTTATTAAGTGTTAGAGTTGTTATTGTGTAAAGAATTTCTCTTACGATTTAGAAAACTTATTTAATTAGGTATTATTAAGTATTGGGGAAATAGATTATATAATCTAACAAATATCTAATAATATATTTAAATATAATAATAAAGTTATTATTTCTATCAGAATTTCCATTGTACCATAATTCAATAAATCTTTTCTCAATTTATAGATATTTTTATTAATATTCTAGTCTCTGCATGGAATCCCTTTTTTTATCACTTTAAATTATTATAAGATTCCTTATATAAAAAATCCACCTAAACCTAAAGAAGATAAAAATAAGATTAAGACAAGAAGAAAGAAACTTTAAAAATTGGGTTAAAAGGAGTAGGGGTAGAGATATATTATATATGGTAATAAAATTTTAGAGAGATAATAGTTTAAGACAATAAAAAAAAAGTTTTCAATTTTATCAACTAATTTCATAATTTTAATAACTTATTCATTTTAAATAAAGAATTTATTACTAGATTTTCTATATTTTTATTTATAGAATAAAATATATAATCAAATAAAAATGAAGAAAAAACTTTTTGTTTAGGGTCGATGGGGATTCTTATTTTCCCCATCCGAAAAATGAAAGAACAAACATAACATGCTAAAACTAAAATTAAAGGTAAAACCTTGTTTATTCTTTGAACTTTCTTTCTGAAGTTCGGTTTTTTCTTTTTCAAAAAAAAAAGTATCATTTTTTTTTTAGAATTTAGTAAACTAAATTATTTTTAGTTTACATACCCTAAAATAAAAAAAAAAACGAATTAAATATAGATCCCATTAGCATTAGGAAATAATAATCATTTTAAAATGAATTCTTTTAAATTTAACTAGTCTTTTTTTTTTATTTAAAAGGGTTCAGATTATTAGAATGTTTCTTTTTTTATTTATTTGATTTGTCGTACAAAAAAACTTTTTGAATTACCTGTAGAAAGAGATTTTGCTAATGAAAAAGCTTTCAACGCTGCCCAATACCCTTTGCTTTTCCAAATATTTTTACGAATCCGTTTTTTTGATATAGAAGTGCGTTTTTTTGGAACTGCCATTTTAAAATTTAAATAAGTTATTCATTTCTATAGTTGGATGTGAAAGACATATTTTGCTAAAAAAAAAATTATTCGTTACTATACTATTTATTTACTATACTATATATTATATATTTATTCTTTTCATTCGATTCCTTTCATAATAGAATCTAAGGATTTTATGAAAATTCATTAAAATATATTAGGAGAAACAAACATAAAAGAAAGATAAAAAATATAATAATAATATTATATTATTGCAAAAAAGAATACAACAAGAAAAGAGTCTATTCAGGTCTGGTCTGGCATTGTCTATTTTCGCCGTCTTCCATTTATATATGAATGGAATATACATGTCATAGAATCGATCGAAAATTATAAAAACTCAACCTTTATATTTATATGAACTTAATTTTCATTTTTTATTTTTAATTGGTAAAGAATATTTTTTTTTTTATAAAATTTCATATTTTAGTAAATCCTTTTATAATTTATTTATTTATGTCAAAGGATTAGTATATATAATTTTTTTTTATTGAAAAAAATCCATTAAGTTCAAAAGGTAATTGGTTAATTATTTTGAATAAATGAACTAAAAAAAAAAGAGTTCTGATTTTTTTGGGTTTGGGCGATTCATACAAATTTTTTTTGGTATAATTATTTGTCCTTTCTCTATAAACCTTGTTCTATAAATAAAAAGTTTTGTAATGCGTAAAAAATAATAATGCAAATTTTTAATTTTCTATATCGTCAGAACAAAAAAAGAAATAGAAGTTTTTACTAAAAATTGCATTTTAGTATATTATGGGAACAATTCTAAGTTCTTGATTGGAAATATTTGAAGTATTTGAAAAAATTAAGAATAATTAAGCATAGAAAATTCTATTTAACTTTTACATATTTTAATTTTTTATTAACTGACCCTTTTCAAAAGAAAAAAAGTTCGTGAATCAGAAATAATAAATTAATAAATAGTAACAAAATATTTTTTTATGGAATATACATATCAATATTCATGGATCATATCTTTTATTTCACTTCCAGTTCTTATGTTACTAGCAGGGGGACTATTGCTTTTTCCAACGTCAACAAAAAAACTTCGCCGTATATGGTCTTTTACTGGTGTTCTCTTTTTAAGTATAGTGATGATTTTTTCATTTTATTTGTTTATTCATCAAATAAGTAACAGTTATGTTTATCAATATGTATGGTCTTGGACTATCAATAATGATTTTTCTTTAGAGTTTGGCTACTTGATCGATCCACTTACTTCTATTATGTCATTATTAATTACTACTGTTGGCATTTTGGTTCTTATTTATAGTGACAATTATATGTCTCATGATCAAGGATATTTGAGATTTTGTGCTTATATGATTTTTTTCAATACTTCAATGTTGGGATTAGTTACTAGTTCTAATTTGGTACAAATTTATATTTTTTGGGAATTGGTTGGAATGTGTTCGTATCTATTAATAGGTTTTTGGTTTACACGACCTATTGCGTCGAATGCTTGTCAAAAGGCATTTGTAACGAATCGTGTGGGGGATTTTGGTTTATTATTAGGGATTTTAGGTCTTTATTGGACAACAGGTAGTTTTGAATTTCGTGATTTGTTTAAGATATTCAATAACTTGATTTCAAATAATGAGGTTCATTTTTTATTTGTTAGTTTATGTGCCTTCCTATTATTTTCTGGTGCAATTTCTAAATCTGCTCAATTTCCGCTTCATGTGTGGTTACCTGATGCCATGGAGGGCCCTACCCCCATTTCGGCTCTTATCCATGCTGCTACGATGGTAGCAGCGGGAATTTTTCTTGTCGCTCGGTTTATTCCTCTTTTCATAGTCATACCTTACATAATGAATATAATAGCTTTGATCGGTATAATAACAGTACTGTTTGGAGCTACTTTAGCTCTTGCTCAAAAAGATATTAAGAGAAGCTTAGCT